ATTTCATTCTTTTAACTAACTGAGGAAGAATTTGCAAGTTGATAAAACCCGGTGGTCGAATTTTCCATCTCCAAGGAAAAACACTCTGATCTCCTATCAGAAAAATTCCCAATTCTCCTTTTGGTGCTTCGACTCTTACATAAAGTTCTTGCTTAGACAATTCAAAAGTTGGAGAAGGTTTTTTACTAATAAATCGATAGTCAAAATCATTCCATTCAGGGTCTTTTATTCTACCAAAGCGTCGAATTTCTAAATTCTCATAGGGTCCCCCTGGAATTCCTTCCAGAGCCTGTTGGATAATTTTTATGGATTCTGTCATTTCACTGATTCGTACTAAATACCGAGCTAATGAATCCCCTTCTTTTTGCCATTGAATCTCCCAATCAAATTCGTCGTAAGACTCATAACGATCAATTTTACGAAGATCCCACTGTATTCCGGAAGCTCGTAGCATTGGGCCCGATAAACCCCAATTTAGTGCTTCTTCTGCGCCAATAATGCCTACGCCTTCAACTCGTTCTAAAAAAATAGGATTCCGCGTAATAAGCTTTTGATATTCAGCAACCCCGGTTAAAAAATAATCGCAAAAATCCAAACATTTATCTATCCAGCCATGAGGTAGATCAGCAGCTACTCCTCCGATACGAAAATAATTATGCATCATGCGCATACCGGTAGCAGCTTCGAACAAGTCATATATTAACTCTCGTTCTCGAAAAATATAGAAGAAAGGGGTCTGTGCCCCAATATCTGCCATAAAAGGGCCAAGCCATAACAAATGAGAAGCGATACGACTTAACTCCAACATAATAGCTCTGATATAGCTAGCCCTTTTAGGTACTTGAATATTGCCTAGCTGTTCGGGTCCATTTACGGTTATTGCTTCTGTGAACATAGTAGCTAAATAATCCCAACGCGTTACATAAGGCAAATATTGTATAATTGTTCGATTTTCCGCAATTTTCTCCATCCCTCTATGTAAATAACCCAGTATTGGTTCACAATCAATAACATTTTCACCATCGAGAGTAACAATCAGTCGAAGAACACCATGCATTGATGGGTGGTGAGGGCCCATATTGACTATCATGAGGTCTTTTCTTGTAGTTGGTGCAATCATAAGTTTTTTCCCGAGTCGTTCTTCCATGCATTGCTGAAAGTAAAAAGAAGTTCATCAAAATTTAAACGACTAAGCTCAAATGGTATCACGCTTCAAATTAACGAGTTTTTATCTCTCGAATATTTAACTCACTAATTAATTCTTTATAGCGTCTTCTATTTTTTTTTGACAAATAGGCCAGCAGTCGTTGGCGTTTTCCCAAAATTTTCCGTAAACCTCTCTGGGATGAAGAGTCTTTTTTGTGCAATTCCAAATGTGAAGTAAGTCTTCTTATCTTAGTGGTAAAACTGAATACTTGAAATTCAACAGACCCTCTGTTTTCTTCGTTTTCTTTTTGAGAAATAACCGAAATGAATGAATTTGTTACCATAAAGAAATCCCCTTTCCCTTTTTACAGATATGGATTTTATTGATCAGTAATAATAATGTCATTAATTGGAATCTGGTATATATATATACAATAATCTAATCCAAATTTCTTTATGAACTCCTAATTTTCTGAATTCAAATCAATTAATCCAATTTCTAATTGGATTTAGATAGGGATAGAAAAGGATTGGTACATTTTCGCATCGAAGAATTTAGACCTAAAACAAAGAAGGTTCTGTTGATTCATTTCGAGATCTAATCGAGATATTATTCATTTCCTATTGGATATTAGAATGAAATGTGAGACAAGACATGTGATCTATGTATTTGTTTGCTTTGATATACCCTATTATATATATAGGGTATAGAATATATAGAAAAAGTGTATTATCCACGAAATGTCAAAATTTCAATCGTGGATACAGATGTATTCTTAACATACTGAAACGACTCCCATTATTGGTATCAAACCAATAACGATTCATACAAGCTAAATCCTCTAATCGATAATTAGGCCAAAGAAAGAGCTTTAATTTCATTAATTGACTTTTCTCTCTATCAAAATGATTACTGTCATGCGAAACTTGGCTGCTGTCTTTTACGTCCTTTGCATTCCAAAATACTGGATTTCTATCTTCACCATTTCTATTCTTTGAATTAAAACAACTTAGAATTTGCAACTTTCTACGACGTCTAAACGAAAAAATATTTTCAGGAACAAGCAAATCCAAATGATTTTTGTCTCTATTTTCAGTTATTCTTTGGTGTGATGAAATAGTTTCATCAAAATTCTTCTTAGAAACATATCTTTGTTCTTGGTATTTTTGATTAGTTTGGTGCTTACTCTTATGAACCAATGAAATACCTATGGTTTGATACATAATAAATTGTGTATCGTTTTTTCCAAACAGACGAATGGGTTCTATAATCAATATTCCCTTTTTCATCAATTGGTTAAGAGTTAAATTCTTCTCAATCAGCATTATATCCAAACTCATTTCTCTATTTTGAATTAAGGGTATAGTAATTTGGGTTGGATCTATCAGTCTAAGCAGGAGACAATATACCTTGACATTATTGATCAGTCTTTGATTCAAAGTATCGTCCCATCTCAATTGAAAAAGCAAATAACGTTTCAGGAAGAAATCTAGTTCTGCTCTCGCGCTGCTTTTGTATTGTTTTTTCTTTTTCCCCTTTTTCATGTCTGATCTTGCATAATTTTCTTCACTATCTTTTTGTTGTGAGAGAACGGATCCAAGATTTCCTGGACTTGTGGGTTCTTTTTCTCCTTGATTTCGATGCTTTTTATTCGATGGTATCAAAAAACTTCCTTTTTGCTTTTGATTTATTTTTTTATTTTCACTACTATTTTCATTTTTATTCAAATTTGAAAGAAGTAATTTGCTTGGTATAAACCAAGGTTTGCTTTTATATGCATTATAAAGTAACACAAATTCTGGGAAGAACCAAGGTTCCAAATTCGCTATGCGACACTTTAGCATTTTTTCATTCATTCCCATCCAATCAAAAAATACTTTGTCGGAGTTTGGTGGATTGATTTCTGGAATCATAAGATAAAAAAGATCTTTTTTAGGAATTATTTGAGTATTTTGATTCCGATTGCTGACCCAGGCCTCAATATCGTCTTTTTGTTTAAGATCAAAATTGAGAATGTTCCAATCAAAATATTTTCTATCGACCGTTTTTTCCATATATAGAATATGGACCTTTCCTAGATAATTATCGATAGGGATGTTCCTCAGTATATTTTCTTTATGCGTGTTATAAGAAATCTCTTGCTTCTTACGTCCTTGAAACGGAGATCTATAAAAAAAGTATTCCGTTTTATTTTCATAATTAAGAAATTGATATGATAAAAGATCATATTTATAGTATTTTTGCAAATTCTCTTTTCTTTTTTGATTAGATAATGAATATACTTCAATTTGTTTTTTGAAATCAATTAATTGGTCTTTTTCATATGAATGCCTTTTGCTAAAATTTTCCTTTTTACGCTGATGAACTGTATTGCGCCATTTTTCTGGTATTAATCTATACCATCTGCTCTGAGATAAATTGTATTGATAATATCCTCTTAACCACTTTTTCCATTGATTCATTTCATAACTCGGAAGTTTCTTATCCCCTAATTTCGAATCAACCATTCCTTGTGTTTCAAAAGAATCCTTTATTTCAGGCGGGGGGATTCCTTGAGATTGAAGAACAGCTCTTAATTTATACGAGTTACTAACTTGGATTTGTGATAATTTGAAAAATACATATGCTTGTGACACGTAGGATAAGTCATAAAAAATAGGTGAATTTTTTTGACTATTACTAATATTATCAAGTGACTTTTTTATAGTCGAAATAAATGGAATTCGATTTTTTTTAATTTTATTAATTCTTTCTTGTTTTCTTTCATTATTGTAAAGGGATTTATCAATAATTTTTTTTGTTGATTCAAGAAAAAGTTCTGTATTCATTCTGGGAATATTAATGATACATAAAAATATATCTGTGTAGATTCTTTCAATGAAAAATTTCAAAAAAAGAGGTAATTTAGAGATTAATTGAGCATTTCTTTTTTTGAATATTTGCCATTTTTCGAATCTTTTAGCATTATAACTTGTTTTTTTAAGACTAATATTATTTATTCTTGGAGTTACTTTTTTTTGCTCTTTTATAATTCTTTCTATTTGATTTCGAATTGTACTTGTTCTAGTAGTCAAATCCTTGATTTTTTTTTCTGTTAATGAAGAATTTGTCCAATTCGTAGATGCAATTTCACTAAACGATTCGTGAATTAGCTGATTGCTTATTATAGAATCTTTTTCTTCTTTAATTTCACTTGATTCATATACTTCTCTTCCTGTTAATCGAAATAATAAAATTTTTGAAAGTTCTTTTATTATTTTTTTTAAAAAAATAACACTTTCGATAACCCATTCTTTTGTTTCTTTTAAAACTTTTCGAAGTAATTTTATTTTTCTTTTAAAAACTATTAGAACTCGAGAAGACTTCTTTTTAAATTTTCCAATTTTTTTTTCAATTTCCTTAAAAATGGGTTTAAAAAAGGAAGGTCCTTTTCGGGGCGAACCAAAAGGAAGTTCAGTTTCCATTCCCCAAACTGTTAAAAAACAAAAATCATCTTTTTCTTTTTTTTTTTTCATTAAACCTTTCTTAGATGATCGTAGTTTCGATTTGTGCCAAGGTTTCAGACGGAAAGGAAATAAGATTTTTATCTGAATACCGTCTGTCAACCAATTTTTCGGAAATTCTGTTTCGGATAATGGAACACCATTATAGGTACATTTAACATGCATCTCTCTATTCCATTCCTGTAAATCCTCAAACCATTCGGGAAATTGAAATAGGAACATGCGTCCACTATTTTTTGCAATTAGCAATGAAGGTAATACAATATATTTTCTAAAAATAGATTGAGTTAGTAACATGCAACCTCTTATTACTTGTGTAACTGGAATGGTATCCCAGGCCTCTGCTATCT